TCTATGAGAATATAGATTGCTTTTTTAACAATGTTCTGTTTAAAATCGAAATGTTAGCTGGAATGTGATTGTTGTTTCTGATTTTTTTCTTCGATGAATCTTTCAAAAACTGAATCGAGATGCGGAAGAATCCAGATTCCCTATCTCGTATTTTCTACCCCCTAAATTAAACTAATTAGATTTAATTTTCTTTTTTGTAGATTTCTTTACTTTTCGTCAAGAGTGGGGTTTTGGTACTAATTAAATTCACTAAGTCTCTTAATTCTTAATCAATGAGTTAGGCTAAAATAGCAAAAAAAGGAGCAAAAACTGGACTTAATCTGGACTTGTTTGGCTTTGTGCCTAGACAGCTCGCATTTCGGAAAAATAAAAAAGACTAGGACACCCCCTTATTTTCTTTTGATTTATGCTGCATCAGTCCCATAGAATGGGGTAGATAGGAGTTAATCAGTAATGGGAAGGCGTTCATTTCAATATCTATAAAGGATGACAATTGCTCAGTCTATTTGATCGAATTGATAGATACGAACACCTCCCCATTCTTTGTATTTTATCAATCAGATGAAAAAAAAGAATAAGAATTCAAACCTTACCTGACATTAATCTTTTTTTATCTATCTCATAACTCATAAACAAAATTGGATTTGTTGTTTGGTGTATTTATCTATTGTAAATCATTGAATGTAAATCATTGAAATCGTTGATGATTCACTTAAAAAAAAAAGACTTATCTTTTTTCCTAAGATGATCAAAAGTTATTTTTAACTATCAAATTTTCTTTGAATAATGATGTGATGTCGAAAAGAGAACTTTCTAAATTTATTCGAAAGTTAGAAAGAGAAATAGTTTTAATCATTCCTTTTAATCATTCCTTATAAACTGAATCTTTCTCTCCTATTAAGTCACGTGAAGATGCAGAATCAAAAAGAATTCATTTATTCGTCTTATTTTTTATTATTTATATATATTATATATTTTATTATTTATATATTTATATAAATAATTTAATAAATATTTAATAAATATATTAATTAATATAATATGTATTAATTAATATAATATGTTAGACAAATTAATATTAGCGATGGGCTCTTACTAAGAGACTTCTTCAGAAAAATCTTTATCCACCTATATCTATAGTATTATTTATATCCCTTTATATCTCTATACTATAGATTATGGTGTTTATACATCAGCCCAACCAATGACTATTCATGATTCCATAATTGAATCAATTCCATACCGGTTCTTAGAGGAATGTTATGGTAAAACTTCGTTTGAAACGATGTGGTAGAAAGCAACGTGCGACTTGAAGGACACGATCCGTTGTGGATTTGTACATCCACCATTTTATGTAGGAATGAAGGTGCTCTTGGCTCGACATCATTGGTTCTGTTTCACTAGAACCCCTCGCTTTTTGTTGTCTTGGAATGTAAATAGTCCATGATGGAGCTCGAGTAGAAAGTATTAATTTATTTCTCGGGGCAAGGGTCTAGGGTTAATGCCAATCAATAAAAAAATTGAAACAACTTCGTAAATATATCTTCGGTATGGAAATCGAAAGAATCCAATTCGAGCAAGTTAAAAATTCCAAAATTTCTTTGAATTGATCAAACTTTTTCGATCCAAAGTGTTTCACGAGGGAATCCATCGTCTTGTAGAATTCTTTCCTAGAAATCCCAAAAAGGGTATGTTGCTGCCATTTTGAAAGGATTAAAAAGCACCGAAGTAATGTCTAAACCCAATGATTTAAAATAAAACAAAGATAAAGGATCCCAGAACAAGGAAACGCCTTTTAATTGTCTTAATAACTGGATCAGACTGAAGAATCCGATTTTAAACGAGACAAACAAAAAAGGAGGAAAGACCGCTCAATAAATGAAATTGCCGAAAGATTTTCCTTTGAACTGTTTGAAAGTTATCCAACTTGAGTTATGAGAGTACGAATGGTTTCTTTTTCATTTTCAGGAAGAAAGAAGAAAAAAAAGGACTTACATCTTTAATTGATTTGATCATTTTATGGACCCAGTTGTCATTTCTTAGATAGAATTCCATACATACAGAGACAAAACCAAAACCTCGAATCAATCATTTTCTCGAGCCGTACGAGGAGAAAGCTTCCTATACGTTTCTAGGGGGGGTGTTGTTCATCTACATCTATCCCAATGAGCCGTCTATCGAATCGTTGCAATTGATGTTCGATCCCGAAGAGAAGGAAAAGATCTTCGGAAAGTGGGTTTTTATGATCCGATAAAGAATCAAACTTATTTAAATGTTCCTGCTATTTTATATTTCCTTGAAAAGGGGGCTCAACCTACAGGAACTGTTCAGGATATTTTAAAGAAGGCGGAGGTTTTTAAGGAACTTCGTCCTAATCAACCAAAATTCAATTAAGGAAATAAATTAAGGAAATACAAAAAAGGGGGGGTAGTGATTTGTATATAACTTTGTATGACTTTTCTCTTCTATTTTTTTGTATTTCCTCCCTTTCCTTTTCTAT